TTGAGCTTAATGCAAATGGCTAAAATAGCGTCTGTTTTATATGATTATCAATCAAATAAAAAGTTATTCTATGTATCAATTCTTACATCTCCTACTACTGGTGGGGTAACAGCCAGTTTTGGTATGTTGGGGGATATCATTATTGCCGAACCCAACGCTTACATTGCATTTGCAGGTAAAAGAGTAATTGAACAAACATTAAATAAGACAGTACCTGAAGGTTCCCAAGCAGCCGAATATTTATTCCATAAGGGCTTATTCGATCCAATTGTACCACGTAATCTTTTAAAAGACGTTCTAAAGGAGTTATTTCAGTTGCACGCTTTTTTTCCTTTGAAAAAAAAATAAAGTTGAGGATTAAGGTTAATTAATTATTTGTGTCCAAAAGTTTTTTTAGTAAAAACCGGAAGAATGGGGGTTTAATTGGTGACATATTAAATTATAGAATAGCGATATAGAAAGAATAAAAAAATGTGAATAATTCGATCTCTTCTTTTCTACTATTTACGTTACGAATTAGGAAAACTCTACTCAACAAGATAAAAGAACAACCTCTTCCTTTTCCTTCTCTGAAATTAGTCAACTAAAACAAATTCCATATACCATATATAATAGACTAATAAATATATATATAATAGACTAATAATAAAAAAAAATAGCTTTTTTTTGTATCTTTCGATATTGATTTTTCTTGAATCCTTATTAAAAAAAAACCTTGGATTAGATTCTAATGAATCCTTTGGAAATTGAATTTATACTAATTTAATATATATAGTAGAAGCAAAAGAACGAAGAATAGATGAAAAATTGCGATTATTATATTTGTATATATATGAAGTAGAAAGTGGATTTATTTTTTAGTTCTACATTCTTTGTACTTTTAATATTTATATACTATATTCACTGTATATTAATTAATTTATATAATAACAATAACATAATAACAACAACAAAAATATAACAAACAGGTACAATATAGTAAATCGAGGTACCCATTCTATGACAACTATCAACTTTCCTTCTATTCTTGTGCCTTTAGTAGGCTTAGTATTTCCGGCAATTGCAATGGCTTCTTTATTTCTTCATGTTCAACAAAACAAGATTGTTTAGGTCCTGTGGTACAAATCTAATTTTTTAAAACTTAGGTTTGAATCATAATACAGATATCTCGTTAGAAGAATGGTATACCACGTGATTTTTTACGAACATAAATGAAATAGCCCTTATGCATGTGGAAACATGGCATAGGGGTAGAATTTATTATTCTGATCTAACTAATTTGATGAATTATTCTTAAACTTAAATATTATTAAATATTCAAAATTAAAGTAAAACTTCACATCAGATAGAGTACTAGTTGATGAGAGTTACAGCGGAAAAAACAAAGTAAGGAAAGTAAAATTCATTTGGGGTATTCTTTCGATTCAAATTAAATGCAATTAGATCTAGTATGAATTGGCGATCAGAACGTATATGGATAGAACTTAGAACGGGATCTCGAAAAATAAGTAATTTCTGCTGGGCCTTTCTCCTTTTTTTAGGTTCGTTAGGATTCTTATTGGTTGGAATTTCTAGCTATCTTGGAAGGAATTTGATATCTTTACTTCCCCCCCAGCAAATTATTTTTTTTCCACAAGGCATCGTGATGTCTTTCTATGGAATCGCAGGCCTCTTTATTAGCTCCTATTTGTGGTGTACAATTTCGTGGAATGTAGGTAGTGGTTATGATCTTTTTGATAGAAAAGAAGGAGTAGTATGTATTTTTCGTTGGGGATTTCCTGGAAAAAATCGTCGCATCTGTCTCCGATTTCTTATAAAAGATATTCAGTCTATTAGAATAGAACTTAAAGAGGGTATTTATACTCGTCGTGTCCTTTATCTGGAAATCAGAGGCCAGGGGTCCATTCCTTTGACTCGTACTGATGAAAATTTGACTCCACGCGAAATTGAACAAAAAGCTGCTGAATTGGCCTATTTCTTGCGTGTACCAATTGAAGTATTTTGAAATGAATACTCGGGGTAAAATATCAAATTTACAATAGAATTTTTCTACAGCATAACTTAATAACTTAATTAAAATTTCATCAGAACGCCTACTCGGGTTAAAGCAAACGTATACCGAACAATCAAAAAGGAAAAATGTTTTTGTCTACAAAGAAGGGGGTTTGGGGTGGAAATCCACTCAATTCAGTAACAAATCAAAGAATTTTTTTTTGAAATGTTTTGATATATGGGATTAACCCCTTAAAATTTTTTTTTGTTACCCAATATTTGGAATCGATAGGTTAGATACAATACAAATAAATCATGTCAATTTTTTATATTATTTCTTTTTTATTTAGCAATTTTTCTTTTGTTCGCTTTAATAACCAACCAATTGGATTTTTTAGAATTATATAATTTATATTTATTTAATTATTAAAATTCTGTCTTGTTTTGTCCCCATTTTGACTTTTCATCATGACATTTAAACCCGCAATTCTTTTTTTGTGCTATACTTAACTCGTGAAATATTTGATAGTTTGGTAAAAAGTAAATTCTTTAGGTCTAGAAAAAAAATTCCTTAATTGAAAATTGATGTGGCTCTGACGCGTATTTATCGAAGGGAAGGGATTGTTTTTGACTCTCTGGAAACACGATTTTTTTTTAGTTATTCATTCGAAATGGACTCTTTTGCTATTTCTGTATTCTTTCAAGGACTAATTAAGAAATTAAAAAAATCACAAAATAAAAAAACAGAGAATAGATTCATGGGGTTAGAGACTTTGTAATAGAATTCATTTTTGTTTAATCGAAATATTAAATCGCATAGAGTCGACGAATGCGACCGATTCATTAACAATTTATAGATGAAAAAAATGGAAAAAAAGAAAGCATTTATTCCTTTTCTATATCTTGTATCTATAGTATTTTTACCCTGGTGGATCTCGCTATCATTTCAAAAAAGTCTGGAATCTTGGGTTACTCATTGGTGGAATACCAAGCAATCAGAAACTTTTTTGACTGATATTCAAGAAAAGAGTTTTCTAGAAAAATTCATCGAATTAGAAGAGCTCCGCTTGTTGGACGAAATGATAAAGGAATCCTCCGAAACACATCGACAAAAGCTTCGTATAGGAATCCACAGCGAAACAATTCAATTGATCAAGACGTACAATGAGGATTGTATCCATATGATTTTGCACTTCTCGACAACTATAATATGTTTCCTTATTCTAAGTGGTTATTCTATTCTGGGGAAGAAAGAACTTATTCTTCTTAATTCGTGGGTTCAGGAATTCCTATATAACTTAAGCGACACAATAAAAGCTTTTTCTATTCTTTTATTAACTGATTTGTGTATTGGATTTCATTCGCCCCACGGTTGGGAACTAATGATTGGCTCTATTTACAAAGATTTTGGATTTGCTCATAATGATCAAATTATATCTGGTCTTGTTTCCACTTTTCCAGTCATTCTAGATACAATTTTGAAATATTGGATTTTCCGTTATTTAAATCGTGTATCCCCGTCACTTGTCGTGATTTATCATTCAATGAATGACTGAAAAGAAAAAAGATATACGGATATAACTATTTATAATGTTGCTTAGTTTGTACATAAACATGAGCAAAGTATTCAAAATCATACTTTCTCCGTCTATTTCTGCCCATCCAGGGCGGGGAGTTCTTCCTATATGCCATTAATATGTTTTATTATTTCCGTAATTAAGTTTCAGTTAAAAAAAAATCGCAGAATCGTGGATAGGGAACTATACTCGCAACCTACCCAATTTATTGTAGAAATTTTCGGGATGAATGATTGGACTATGCAAACTATAAATACTTTTTCTTGGATAAAAGAACAGATTACTCGATCCATTTCCGTATCGCTCATGATATATATAATGACTCGGCCATCCATTTCAAATGCATATCCCATTTTCGCCCAACAAGGTTATGAAAATCCACGAGAAGCGACTGGGCGTATTGTATGTGCCAATTGCCATTTAGCTAACAAGCCCGTGGATATTGAGGTTCCACAGGCGGTCCTTCCTGATACTGTATTTGAAGCTGTTGTTCGAATTCCTTATGATATACAATTAAAACAAGTTCTTGCTAATGGCAAAAAAGGGGGGTTGAATGTGGGGGCGGTTCTTATTTTACCTGAGGGGTTTGAATTAGCCCCACCCGATCGTATTTCTCCGGAGATGAAAGAAAAAATAGGTAATCTTTCTTTTCAGAACTACCGCCCCAATAAAAAAAATATTCTTGTGATCGGTCCTGTTCCTGGGCAAAAATATAGTGAAATAGCCTTTCCTATTCTTTCCCCGGACCCTGCTACTAACAAAGATGTTCACTTCTTAAAATATCCGATATATTTAGGGGGTAACAGAGGAAGGGGTCAGATTTATCCTGACGGAAGCAAGAGTAATAATACAGTTTATAATGCCACAGCAACGGGTATAGTAAATAAAATTTTACGAAAAGAAAAAGGCGGATACGAAATAAACATCGTGGATCCCGCGGATGGACGTGAAGTGGTTGATATTATCCCTCCAGGACCAGAGCTTCTTGTTTCAGAAGGCGAATCTATCAAACTTGATCAACCGTTAACGAGTAATCCTAATGTGGGTGGATTTGGTCAGGGAGACGCAGAAATAGTACTTCAAGATCCATTGCGCGTACAAGGTCTTTTGTTCTTCTTTGCATCTGTTATTTTGGCCCAAATATTTTTGGTTCTTAAAAAGAAACAGTTCGAGAAGGTTCAATTGTCTGAAATGAATTTCTAGATTCGTGGATTTTTAAACATCAAGCTCGTAATAAGAAAAAAATTCGACTAGATTAGACTAAGCGCAGAATATAACGAAAAAAAGATAACTGAAAAAATGATTTGATTTTTAGGGGGAGCTGTCTTCCGGGTCTTCGACACACGACAAGGAGTTTTATACATACTTTACTTGTCGTGTGTCGAAATAATAATGAGTCTTGATTCTTTTAGTCAAAGACTTAGTCGGAAT